ATGTTAAGGAATTTCTGGACCTAGAAATTCATTTCATACAATTGAACCTTTTCAAACTGTTTCTTTTTAAGAACCAAAAAAACTTGTGCCAAAATAACAGATGCCAAGAAGAACAAAAGGCCTTGGACACGTAATGGATCTTGAAGCACTATTTCTGCATCTCCCTGACCAAACCCTCCTACATTGGGATTGCTTGTTAATGGTTGATCAAGCTTGATGGATTCACCCTCTGAAACAAGAAGTTCTGGTCCTGGAGGTACAATATCAACCACTTGATGTCCATCCGATGCATCAACTATGGTTATTTCATATCCTCCTTTTTCTTTACGTACTATTCTGCTTACTATACCTGCTGATGTAGCATTATAGACTGTATTGTTACTCTTGCTCCCATCAGGATAAATCTGACCCCTTCCTCTGTTCCCACCTACATATATGGGATATTTTAAGAAGTGAACGTCTTTCCTCGTAGCAGGGTCGGGGGAAAGAATGGGAAAGGCGATTTCACTATATTTCTGACCGGGAACAGGACCTATCACAAGAATATTTCTTTTATTGGGACGATAACTCTGAAAAGACAGATTTCCCATCTTTTCTCTCACCTCGGGAGAAATACGATCGGGGGGGGCTAACTCGAATCCCTCGGGTAAAATAAGAACAGCCCCTACATTCAAAGCCCCCTTTTTACCATTAGCAAGAACTTGTTTCAGTTGCATATCATAAGGGATTCGAACAACTGCTTCAAATACAGTATCAGGAAGCACGGCTTGCGGAACTTCAATATCCACGGGCTTATTAGCTAAATGGCAATTGGCACATACAATTCGTCCAGTTGCTTCTCGTGGGTTTTCATAACCCTGCTGCGCAAAAATGGGATATGCATTTGAAATAGATGCCCGAGTTATTACATATATCATGATCGATACAGAAATCGATCGAGTCATCCGTTCCTTTACCCAAGAAGAAGTATTTCTATTTTGCATGTCCAATCATTGATCCCGGAATTTCTACAATAAATTAGATAGGTAGCTAGTATAGTTCCCTATACACGAGTCTGTCATTGTACTGGGATAATTGTACTGGAATATAGGACGAATACCTTGAAGAGCTAGAAGTATAAAGAATTAAGTAAGATGGAAAATGCTTTCTTTATATACGAAGAAAGATTCTGATTTGATTGATATCAGGAGATCAAATGAGTTCTTCATTCATTCATTGAATGATAAATAACTACAAGTGAAGGAGATACACGATTTAAATAATAGAAGATCCAATATTTCACAATTGTATCTAAAATAACTGGAAAAGTGGAAACAAGACTAGATATAATTTGATCGTTATGAACCAATCCAAAATCGTTGTAGACCGAACCAATCATTAGTTCCCAACCATGGGTCGAATGAAATCCGATCCATAAATCAGTAACTAAAAGAATCAAAAAAGCTTTTATTGTGTCACTTAAGTTATAGAGGAATTCCTGAATCCAAGAATTCAGAATGACAAGTTCCTCATTACCCAGAATAAAATAACCACTTAAAATAGCGAAACAAATTATATTTGTCGAGAAATCCAAAATGATATGGAGATGATACTCATTGTGTGTTTTGACCAATTGTATCGTTTCCTTGTGTATTCCTATACGAAGTTTTTGTATATGCGTTTCCGGGTACTCCTTTATCATTTCATCCAAGAGGAATAGTTCTTCCAATTCTATGAATCTTTCTAGAACGTTTTTCTCTTGAATATCATTCAAAAAAGTTTCGGATTTCCCGGTATTCCACCAATTAGTAACCCAAGGTTCCAGACATTTATTAAATGAGAGAGAGACCCACCAGGGCAAAAATATTATGGATGAAATATATGGGAGGGAGACCCAGGCTTTCTTTTTTTTTTTCATTTTTATCCTGAAAGGACCCTTATTCTATTTCTATATTCCTTTCCTTCTAGATCCTAGATCTAAATTATTACACAAAAATAGGAAATAGACCCATGGGTTCAATACCTTTTTATAGAACTCGTACTTCAGAAAAATATCAGATAGAGTCGACGGTTGTATTAAAAAGGAAATTAGCAAGTTTTTTTCCATTTTTTCTTCGGTTCATTTCAAAATACTTCAATTGGTACGCGCAAGAAATAGGCCAATTCGGCAGCTTTTTGTTCAATTTCTCGTGGAGTAAAATACCCATCAGTACGAGTCAAGGGAATGGCTCCTTGGCCTCTGATTTCCATATAAAGGACACGACGAGGATAAAGACCCTCTTTAACCTCCATTCTGATTGATTGTATATCTCTCATAAGTAAGCGAAGGAAGATGCGACGATTTATTCCAGGGAATCCCCAACGAAAAATACACACTATTCCTTCTTTTCTATCGAATCTGTCATAACCACTACCTACATTCCATGAAATTGTGCACCACAAATAGGAGCTAATGAATAGACCTGCGATCCCATAGAAAGACATCACGATCCCTTGTGGAAAAAAAACAATTTGCTGAGATGGAAATACGGATATCAGATTCCTACCAAGATAACTGGAAGTTCCAACCACTAAGAATCCTAGTGAACCTAAAAAAAGGATACAGGCCCAGAAAAAATTACTTGTTTTTCGAGACCCCATTATAAGTTCTATCCATATATGTTCTGATCGCCAATTCATACTCTACTAGATCCAGTTGCATTCGATTGGAATTGAGAGAATAACCCAAATGAATTTTACTTTCTTGATCCCGAAGTAACTTTCATTAACTAGCACTATTCTGATGTAAACCGTTAGAAGTAATTTGTTAGATACATTGACTTTCCATTTAAATAAAATATTCGCCGATCCATTTTTAATTTAACCAGCTATACCTGCATATACATGCATTTATGCGGATATCATGTATCCGCATAAATGCATAATAGTTCTTTCATTTGTGTTCGTAAAGAGTCACATATCGTACCATATTACACTAAATAAATATCTGTATTATGATCCAGTGTTGAAATAAATTGATGAGATTTGGTCCCATCGGATCTAGACAATCTTATTTTTTTGGACATGAAGAGATAAAGAAGCCATTGCAATTGCCGGAAATACTAGGCCCACTAAAGGCACAAAAATAGAGGGTAAGTTGAGATCTGTCATAGAATGGGTGCCTCGATTTATTATTTCTATCTATTAGAATTAGAAAGAGAAAGATATCTTATGATATGATAAGTATATCTATCCTAAGTATATATCATAAACTGTATTATATTTATAATATTATTTGTATAAATAATTTCATTATTTATTATATATAAATTATTTCATAATTATTTATTTAATAATTATATTTATATTTATATTATATATAATATAATATATATATAATATAAATTATATATATATTATAATTATATTATAATTTATAATTTGAATAATTTATGAATTTCTAAATATTAATATTTAGAAATTCATATTTATAAGAAATTCATATTTATAAGAAATTCATATTTATAAGTAGTTAATAAGAAGTAGTTAATAAGTGCAAGGAATGTAGAACTAAATAAGATAAGTGTACCTATTCATCTTTCTACACGAATATGTATGATAATTCGCTTTATTAATAAAGCGAATTATTCTTTTCCCATCCTTATTTCTTTCTATCTTTCTAATCTAATAAGGAGTTTATTATGAAAATAAAATCTTTTATTAGGAGTTTGCGACTCTAACTAATTCGATCCATCCAACAAACGGGGATTCATAGTAAAAAATGGGGGTTATCGATAGATATAGAAATAACTTCTATTCTCTATTTTATATTTATTTCTTTTTATTTTGATTTCGATATTTTTTTTTATTGTCCATATTAATACGTAAGAAGGCCGGATAATTTTTTTTTTTAATTTTCCCCCTAATTCGAATTCCTCGGAGGGAGAAATTAATTCACCTTTTTATCCTGTTGATAGAAGGTTCGTGATTACTAATCATGAATAGAGGTAGGATAAAAAAATAGATCTGGAGGAAAAACGAAAAAGGATGGTGTTTTCTTTGATGACATAAGTTCTACTTGTAATAAGAGTTAGAAGTTTCGGGTAATTACTTTTTCGTTTTTTTTTGATTACGATGAACTAAATATTTGTTCGCTACAAATAACTGAATTTAGTACTATACTTTATTCATTTTTTGAATTTTTATTCAAGGGAAAGAAACCGTGGAGCTGAAATAACTCACTCAGAACACCTTTTAAAGGATTACGTGGTACAATTGGGTCAAATAAGCCTTTATGGAATAAATACTCAGCCGCTTGTGAACCCTCGGGTACTGTCCTATTCAATGTTTGTTCAATTACTCTTTTGCCCGCAAATGCAATATGGGCATTAGGTTCAGCAACAATGACATCTCCCAACATACCAAAACTGGCTGTTACTCCACCGGTTGTAGGAGATGTAAGGATTGATACATAGAATAATTTTTTATTTGATTGATAATTATATGAAGCGGAAGATATTTTAGCCATTTGCATCAAACTCAAACTTCCTTCTTGCATGCGCGCTCCTCCAGAAGCACACACAATAATGACAGGTAGAGATCGATTAGTAGCATACTCGATCAAACGGGTGACTTTCTCGCCTACTACGGATCCCATACTACCTCCCATGAACTTAAAATCCATAACTCCAATTGCTATGGGAATACCATTTAGTTGACCTATGCCTGTTTGAACAGCTTCAGTTAAACCTGTCTTTCTTTGATAAGAATCGATATAATCTCTATAGGGTTTCCCCTCTGAATGAAATTCAATGGGGTCCATAGAGACCATATCTTCATCCATAGGATCCCAAGTCCCCGGATCAATCGAAAGTTCGATTCTATCTGAACTCCTCATTTTCAAATGATATCCACACTGTTCACAAATATTCATTTTTGACCTAAAAAATTTTTTAAAATTTAATCCATAACAATTTTCGCATTGAATCCATAAATGTCTGTATCTTTTTTTTCTACCGAAATCATTAGATCTTCTTCTTATA